AAATTTTAGATCAACAATTCCAAATAAAAAAAAATAACCAGGAAGACGCAATGGAATTCTGGGATAACATTCCATATGCACAAAAAACAAGAAGTGTTCTGTTACTAGCTCAATCAATTTTTAGAAGATATATTAAATTACCCTTATTCATAATAGTTAAGAATATTGGCCGTATTTTATTACGGCAATCTCCGGAATGGTATGAGGATTTCCAAGATTGGAATAGAGAAATTTATCTAAAGTGCAGCTATAATGGTCTTCAATTCTCCAAAACGGAATTTCCTAAAAATTGGTTAAGAGAAGGTTTTCAGATCAAAATCCTATATCCTTTTCATTTGAAACCTTGGCACAGATCTAAACTAGGACTCTCTGATAGCGATCGAAAGCAACAGGATTATTTTGATTCTTGTTTTTTAACAGTTTTGGGAATGGAAACAGAATATCCTTTTGGGCCTCCTCGAAAAACACCTTCTTTTTTTGAACCCATTTTTAAAGATATAGACTATAAAGTCGAAATCAGAAAATTCAATTTTAGAGTTCGAAGAGTTTTAAAAAAAATAACAAAGAAACAAACAAAAGCTGTTTTATTTGTAAAACAAATAATAAAAGAACTTTTAAAAGGAACAAAAATTCCATTATTTATACCGAGAGAAATATATGAATCAAGTCAAACTCAAACAGAAAATGATTCTATAATCAGTAATAAGATAATTCATGAATCACTTAGTCAAAATCGAGCTACAGGTTGGACAAATTATTTACAGGCAAAAGAAGAAATGAAACATAGAATTGATAGAAGAAACACAATCAGAAATCAAATAGAAAAAATGAAAAAAAATAAAAAGAATAATGGAGAATCACCCCCAAAAATTTGGAAACTATTAAAAAGAAAAAATATTGAATTATTAATTCAATTTTGCATTGAAAAAATATACATTGATATCTTTCTATGTATCATTAATATGCGCAGAATCACTCTATACCTTTTTATGGAATCAACAAAAAAAATTGTTGAGAAATACATTGACAATAATAAAAGAAATCAAGATCAAGAAAGGATTAATAAAACAAAACAAAATCAAATTGACTTTATTTCGCCTATGACTATAAAAAAGATATTTGATAATTTTAGAAATAGTAAGCGAAAGTCACATATTTTTTTTGATTTATCTTACTTGTCACAAAAATATGTATTTTTTAAATTATCACAAACCCAAGCAATTAACTTCAATAAGGTAAGATCTATTCTTCAATATAATGGACCATCTTTTTTTCTTAAGAATGAAATAAAGGATTTTTTTGGAAGACAAGGAATATTTGATTCCGAAATAAGACATAAGAAACTTCCAAATTATGGAATGAATCCATGGAAAAACTGGTTAAGAGGTCATTATCAATACGATTTATCTCAGATTACATGGTCTAGATTAGTCCCCCAAAAATGGCGAAATGGGATAAATACCTCTCAAAATAATGATTTAAAGAAATGGTATTCCTATGAAAAAGACCCTTTTTTTTATTACAAAAAAAAACAAAATTTGAAAGTCTATTTATTATCAAATAAAGAGGATAATTTTGAAAAAAACTATAGATATGATCTTTTATCATATAAATATATTCATTCTGAAACTAAGAAGAAATCCTGTATTTATAGAACATCATTAGAAAGAAATAAGAAGCAGGAAAATTCCACCAGAAATAAAGAAAACTTTTTTAACATACTCAAGAATATTCCTATGAAGAATTATCTAAGAAAAAGTGATATTATATATATGGAAAAAAATACGGATAGAAAATATTTGGGGTGGAAATTTAATACAAAAATTCAGGTTGAACCTAATAAGGACCAAATAAAGGATCAATTTCATATTTTTTATCTTCCAATTGATTCAAATTGCGAAATCAATTACAAAAGGGTCTTTTTTGATTGGATGGAAATATCTTTTGATTGGATGGGAATGAATGAAAAATTCTTAATTTTAAATCACCTCATATCAAATCCGAAAGTTTTTTTCTTTCCAGAGTTTGTGATACTATATCATAAATATAAAGAGAAACCTTGGTTTATCCCAAGCAACTTACTTTTTTTTAATTTGAATATAAAACCAAATTTTAGTGAAAATCAAAATAGCAAGGCAAAGCAAGAGCAGGATGATAATTTTTTAAATTTTAGCCCAGCAAATTCAAAACAATATTTTGAATTAAAGAAGCAAAACAATATTGAAGAATATTTTTTAGAATCGATTGAAAAACTAAAAATATTCTTTAAAGGAGATTTTCCTTTGCAGTTAAGATGGACTGGACGTTTGAATCAATTGAATCAAAAAATGATGAATAATATCCAGATATACGGTCTCCTGGTTAGCCTCATAAATGTAAGAAAAATTACTATATCCTATATTCAAAGAAAAGAAATTAATCTGGATATAATGAGGAGGCGTTTAAATCTTACACAATTAACGAAAAAGGGAATATTAATTATGGAACCTGCCCGTCTATC